AAAAGACCACTCGAATAAAGGACAGAATTAAGACAGATACAGATCAAACTAAAGATATTAAGCATAACAGACATTTTGTTCTTGGAGATAATTGCATTTTGATTGAGTTATTGATATAAGGAAAAATAAAATGAAGTAAGGTAGACAAAAAATCCTTCTTTGAACCCACCCAACCAAAAATCCCCTGATTCTCAAAGGAGAATATAATAAATCATACTTTCATAGAATATCTTAATTGGATTATATGTGATGATCAATGAATTCTGTTGAATTATTTATCTACACGTGTTAAAATCCTAGCAAGAATCTAATCTATTTTAGAAAGATTTTCTATATATATTTGGACTGGAATTGACCAAGATTCAATACTAATAATATTCCTTATTAGTGTCGAATAGAAATCTAAATGGGGCGTGGCCAAGTGGTAAGGCAACGGGTTTTGGTCCCGCTATTCGGAGGTTCGAATCCTTCCGTCCCAGGGCATATCCCTTCTATCGGAGTAAAGGTTGCTTTTGTAAATAACGTTCTGTTTAAAGGAAGTTAGTTACTTAGAAAAACCTTCCGTCTTCTATCTATTTGAATTTTCAATGATCCGAATCGCAAGTAGATAGGTCTTAATCCGCAACCGTAGGTATTCATTTAAATATATGTGTCTGTCCGAATCTCATTAACAATGAATCAACTTACATACGTATTTTCTTTGAACTTTTTAGGTATTTTGTGTTTGGCTCTAATGAATAATTGTAAATCTATGGAACGATTGAGATGGGGGTAATTCATCTATTTTATTCACTTTATGCCCAGATTGCAGAAAGATTACTCAATTTCAGGTAAAAAAATACATATAAAATGAGGAATAACTTAATATGTATGTAGTGTTATAATTCGATTTCGTTCTATTTCAGTGACAGCAGTCTTTCGTTTTTGTGAAAAAGAATTAAAATGTTAAATATTTCAATATTTAACGATGAAGTCTTTACTGTAAAACTTTATTCAAATTATGATGTTGAAATAGGAAATCGATTAGAAAAGGGTTTTAATGATTCCTTATGAGTTGAATCTTTGGTATTCAAAGAAGTGGGAGATGGGTCAGTCTCTCCTATTGAGTCATTTGAAGATGCAGAGTAAAAAAAATTCATTTATTTGTGTTATTTATGTTATTTTTATATTTCTGTTAGTTTGTCTTTTTTTATAAAAAAATGTTACATTCATATAATAAAAGGTGGGGTCTTGCTAAGATTTCTTCAAAAAAAAAGATTTCCCATCTACGTTCTACGTAGAGAAGAAAAAAGTATAGATTAATATGTCTATGTACCGACTGAACCAATGACTATTCATGATTCCATAATTGAATCAATTCCATACTGGTTCCAAATTAGAGGAGTGTTATGGTAAAACTTCGTTTGAAACGATGTGGTAGAAAGCAACGTGCGACTTGAAGGACACGATCCGATGTGGATTCTTATTCTTACATCCGCCATTTTCTATTTTATATAGGAATAAAGGTGCTCTTGGCTCGACATCGTTTGTTCTGTTCCGCTAGAACCCCTCTTTTTTGGGGTTGTAAAGGAAATAGTACATGATGGAGCTCGAGTAGAAACTATTGATTCATAGGAGCAAGGATCTAGGGTTAATGCCAATAAAGCGGAACAACTTCGTAAGTATATCATCAATATAGAAATTGAAAGGGTCCGATTCGGGCAAGTTTTCAATTCAAAAGGAAAATTTGTTGGAATTGAAAAAACTTTTTCGATTCAAAGTGTATCACGCGGGAATCAACCGCTCGTATGTATCTTTGATACAAAGAAATCACAAAAGGGGTATGTTGCTGCCATTTTGGAAGGATTAAGAAGGCACCGAAGTAATGTCTAAACCCAATGATTTAAAACAAAGAAAAAGGATCCCAGAACAAGGAAACGCCATTTCAATTGTCTCAATAACTAGATCAGAATAAAGAATCCAAATAGATTGTATTTTATTTTAAACGAGACAAACAGGGGGGGTTAAAGACCATTCAATAAATGAAAAAATTGCCTAAAGATTTTATTTTCTTTTCAGCTATTATCCAACTTGAGTTATGAGTACAAATGATTTTTTCTTTTTTTTCAGGAAGGACGAAAAGAAAAAGGAGGTAAATTCTAGTCTACTTTATTTTATCAACTCTTTTGCCATTCATTAGAATTCTATAGAATTCTATACATAGACAAAACCTCGAATCATTTTTTCTCGAGCCGTACGAGGAGAAAACTTCCTATACGTTTCTAGGGGGGGTCTTGTTCATTTACTTACATCTATCCCAATGAGCCGTCTATCGAATTGTTGCAATTGATGTTCGATCCCGAAGAGAAGGAAGAGATCTTCGGAAAGTGGGTTTTTATGATCCGATAAAGAATCAAAGTTATTTAAACGTTCCTGCTATTCTATATTTCCTTGAAAAAGGGGCTCAGCCTACAGGAACTGTTCGGGATATTTTAAAGAAGGCGGAGGTTTTTAAGTAATTTTGCTCCAATTAAATAAACGAAATAAAATTAAGGAAATAAAAGGGGGTTGTGATTCGTATATAATTTTGTATAACTTTTCTATACTATGTTTTTTTATTTCCCCCTTTTTGGGACTCTATTCTATTTATCATTATCACTGCTTCCATAGAATTACATGTGACAAAACCTTAGGGGGTTGATCCTATAAATAGAAAATTCCGACATTTTCTTCAATCGGGCGGTTTTCCTCGGAACTCTACTAACAAGTAATAAACAAGGAATCCATTTTGTTTATTCTACTTATTATTTTATTGATTGAATACGATATTTTTTCTACTTCTTCCTTATTTATTCCCCCATCTAAACTTTTTTGCATCTATGTAGTGCCAATCCAACACAAGTTTTTTCTTGAAATTGAAATTTTTCCGCTGTATTCTTTTCTCAACATTTATATTGACAACAGTGTATCGAACAAATATAATTCGTCGTCATAAGCGGATCGATTTCTTTCTGTCCGATAGCGCAGGTTTTTTTTACCTTACATCATTCAAATGAGAGGTTCGTTGGATTCGCTTTGATACAAAAAGGATTTTTTGATTGAAAGGTCGATAACATAAGAGGTGGTCTATAAATTTTGATATTTCTCTATCTTTTTCTTTTTTTTTATCAGAGAATTTATTGTATTTTCGTCTCATCCATTCATTTTGATGTTCCGAATCAATTTCAAAAAATCTTTTTTTTTTTTAGATTTTTTCTTTCTTAGTTCAACGGTTTGATTGCCTTGTCTAATCTTTTTTTTTGATTCTGATTGTATCTACATACTCTTTTTATTCGATTCGGGTTGCTAACTCAACGGTAGAGTACTCGGCTTTTAAGTGCGGCTAGGATCTTTTACACATTTGGATGAAGCGAAGGATTCGTCCATACCATTGGTAAAGTTTGGAAGACCACGACTGATCCTGAAAGGGAATGAATGGAAAAAATAGCATGTCGTATCAACGAGGAGTTCTGATAATATGTTATTCTTTCCGAATCGGTACAAACCCTTTTTTTTTTTGAAACGGAGCAAAATGAATTCAATTTCAAGTTGGGTCGAATGAATAAATGGATAGAGATAGAGTTCTATGGCTTCAATTAATTGATTAGAGGGAAAAAGCAACGAGCTTCTGTTCTTTATTTGAATGATTACCCGATCTAATTAGACGTTAAAAATATATTAGTGCCTGATACGGGACGGGCTTCTCCCATGAGTGGATTCTTTATTTTTTTAATGAATCCTAACTATTGACATTTTCCATTATGGAATGGAAACGGGTGTGTAGAAGAAACAGTATATTGATAAAAAAATTCCAAAATCAAAAGAGCGATTGGGTTGAAAAAAGAAAGGATTTTTAACCGTCTTGTTATTCTATAACGAACATAAACCAATTAATTTAAATGGAAAAGAGAGGATAGAGAATCTGTTGATAAGTTTACCTATACCCGAGGTATCTATTCGTTTTTTACTTTTTACTATAAAATGCCTTGTTTTGGCTGTATCGCACTATGTATCATTTGATAACCCCCCAAATCTTCTATCCTTAGTTCAACTAGAATTTCAAATGGAGGAATTCCAAAAATATTTAGAGCTAAATAGATCTCAACAACACTACTTCTTATATCCACTTATCTTTCAGGAGTATATTTATGCACTTGCTCATGATCATGGTTTAAATAGATCGATTTTGTTAGAAAATGTGGGGTATGACAATAAATCCAGCTTACGAATTGTGAAACGTTTAATTTCTCAAATGTATCAGTATCAACAGAATCCTTTGATTCTTTCTGCTAATGATTCTAACCAAAATATATTTTTGGGGCGCAACAAGAATTTGTATTCTCAAATAATATCCGAGGGCTTTGCAGTCATTGTGGAAATTCCGTTTTTCTTACGATTAATATCTTCCCTAGAAAGGAAAGGGATAGTCAAATCTCATAATTTACGATCAATTCATTCAATATTTCCTTTTTTAGAGGACAAATTTTCACATTTAATTTATGTGTTAGAGATACTAATACCCTACCCAGTCCATCTGGAAATCTTGGTTCAAACTCTTCGCTACTGGGTAGAAGATGCTTCTTCTTTGCATTTATTACGATTCTTTCTTCACGAGTGTCGTAATTTGAATACTCCAAATAAAGCCAGTTTTTCTTTTTCAAAAAGAAATAAAAGATTATTCTTCTTCCTATATAATTCTCATATATGTGAATACGAATCCATCTTCGTCTTTCTCCGTAACCAATCTTCTCATTTACGCTCAACATCTTCTGGAACCCTTCTTGAACGAATATATTTCTATGGAAAAATAGAACATCTTGTACAAGTCTTTGCTAAGGCTTTTCAGGACAATCTATGGCTGCCGAAGGATCCTTTCATGCATTATGTTAGGTATAAAGGAAAATCAATTCTTGCTTCAAACGGGAAGCCCCTTTTGATGAAAAAATGGACATATTACTTTGTCAATTTATGGCAATGTCATT